AATCAGAAATAAAATTTCGTTAGAAAATTTCATAGAGACAATGGAAATAAATAAGATTCATAATATCCTTCTTCCTGATACTGATTACCAAAAGTTTAAACAGAAAATAGATCCATTTGATAAAAAAAGATTTTCAACAGAAATTAGTCATTTACTTACTTTAATCAGTAAATTTGATAGAGAATCAGGATCGAGTTTAAATTTGAGGGGCCCTTCCTTATTTTCAGAAAAAGAACAAGGAAGAAGGGGTTCAGAAAATGAAGCAAAACTTATAAAATTTTTATTAAATGCAATTCTAACTGGCCCTAATGGTCACAAACTAAAACAAAAATCTTTTGGAATAAAAGAAATCAGTAAAAGAGTCCCCCGATGGTCAGACAAACTTATTACCGAGTTGGAACAACAGTCGGGCGTAATTCAAGAAGGCGTACCGGTGGGCCATCAGATTCGTTCAAGGAAAATTGATGATCTAGTACTTTTTACTCCTAACAAATGGAATGCTGAAAATCTTGATCAAATAGACCCGATATATACGATAGAATATTCGCAAGAATCGGATTTTCGGCGAGACATAATTAAAGGTTCTATGCGTACTCAAAGGCGTAAAACTCTTATTTGGAAACTGTTTCAAGCAAATGCACACTCCCCACTTTTTTTGAACAGAAGAAAAAAATCCCCCTTTTTTTCTTTTGATATCTCCGAACTGATGAAACTTATTTTTAGAAATTGGATGGGTAAAGGGGCAGAATTAAAAGATTATACAGAAGAACAGACAAAAAGAAGAGAGAAACAAGAGGAAAACAAAATAAAGGAAAAAGTGCGGCTAGAACTGCCAGAAATCTGGGATTTCGTTCCATTTTCGCAAACAACAAGAAGTTTGCTATTAATAATTCAATCGATGCTTAGAAAATATATTATATTACCTTCATTGATAATAGTTAAAAATATTGGGCGTATCTTATTATTCCAACCCCCTGAGTGGTTTGAGGATTTCCATGAATGGAAGAGAGAAAAGCATATTAAATGTACTTATAATGGTGTTCAATTATCAGAAACAGAATTTCCCGAAAATTGGTTAACAGAAGGTATTCAGATAAAAATACTATTTCCCTTCTGTTTGAAACCTTGGTACAGATCTAAGCCTAAGTTGCGGCCCTCTTATAGAGATCTAAAGAAAGAGCAAAAAAAAGATAATTTTTGTTTTTTAACGGCTGGTGGAATGGAAACTGACCTTCCTTTTGGTTCTCCCCGAAAAAGACCTTCCTTTTTTGAGCCCATTTTTAAGGATTTTCTAGCTCTAAGAGTTTTAATAAGAGTTTTAAAAAGAAGAACAAAACATTTTCTACAAGGTTCAAAAGAAACAAAAAGGGGGTTTATCAAAAACGTTTTATTTCTGTTTCTAAAAAGAATAAAAAAAGAGCTCTCAAAAGTAAATCCAACTCTATTTAGATTGAAAGAAGTATATGAATCCGGTGAAACTAACCAAGAAAAAGGTTCTATAATCAGCAATCAGACAATTCATGACTCGTTTAATAAAATTAGATCTACAGATTGGACAAATTATTCACTGAGAGAAAAAAAAATTAAAAATATAACTGATAGAACAAGCACAATCAGAAAGAAAATAAAGAGTATTACAAAAGAAAAAAAAAAAGGAACTCCGGGAATAAATAGTAGTCCTAATAAAAGAAGTTATAATGTAGAATCGTCAAAAGATGTTTGGCAAATATTAAAAAGAAGAAATACTCGATTAATTTGTCAATTACAGGGTTTTCTAAAAATTTTCATTGAAAAAATATACATAGATATCTTTCTATATATCATTAATATTGCCAAAAAGTATACACAACTTGTTCTTGAATCAACAAAAAAAATTATTCAAAAATATAAATACATTTACAATAATGAAACAAACCAAGAAACAATTAATAAAACAAACCAAAATACAATTCACTTTATTTCGACTATAAAAAGGTCACTTTATAATATTAGGAATAGTAAGAAAAATTCACATCTTTTTTTTGACTTATCCTCCTTGTCGCAAGCATATGTATTTTACAAATTATCCCAAACCCGAGTTATTAATTTATATAAGTTAAGATCTGTTCTTGAATATCATGGAACACCCTTTTTTCTTAAGACTGCAATAAAGGATTCTTTTGGAACACAAGGAATATTTCATTCCGAATTAGGGCATACGAAATTTCCAAGTTCTGGAACGAATCAATGGAAAAACTGGTTAAGAGGTCATTATCAATACAATTTATCTCAGATTAGATGGTCTGGATTAATACCACAAAAATGGCGAAATACAATCAATCAAGGCCGTATAACTCAAAAGAAAAATTTAACAAAATGGGATTCAAAAGACCGATTACTTCATTACAAAAAACAAAACGATTTTGAAGTATATTCATTAACAAACCCAAATAAAAAAGAAAATTTTCAAAAATACTATAGATATGACCTTTTATCATATAAATCTATTAATTATGAAAGGAAGATGGACTCATATATTATTTATGGATCACCATTGCAAGTAAATAACAACCAAAGAATTTCTTATAATTACACCACACATAAACAAAAATTCTTTGATATACTAGAGGATATTCCTATCAATAATTATCTAGGAAAGGGTGATATTATGTATATGGAAAAAAATCCAGATAGAAAATATTTTGATTGGAAAATTATCAACTTTTTTCTAAGAGAAAAAGTTGATATTGAGACCTGGATCAAAATGGATCTCAACAGTAATAAAAATACTAAGATTGAAAGTAAGAATTACCAAAAAATTGATAAAATTCATAAGAACGATCTTTTTTATCTTACGCTTTATCAAGATTTAGAAAAAAATCCGCTCAATCAGAAAAAACACCTTTTTGATTGGATGGAAATGAATAAAGAAATACAAAATCGCCACATATCGAATCTGGAACTTTGGTTCTTCCCAGAATTTGTGCTACTTTATAATGTATACAAAAAAAAACCGTGGATTATACCAAGCAAATTACTTCTTTTAAATTTGAATAGAAATGAAAATGTTAGTGACAATAAAAACATCAATGGAAAGCAAAAATGGAATTTTTTTAGACCATCAAATGAAAAAAAAATTTTTGAATTAAAGAATCGAAATCAAGAAGAAAAAGAACCCGCAGACCGAAGAGATCTTGGATCAGATGCACAAAACCAAGGAAATCGCAGATTCGTTCTCTCAAATCAACAAAAAAATATTGAAGAAGATTATGCGAAATTGATCCTGAAAAAGGGTAAAACGAAAAAACAATACAAGAACAAAAGTAACGTGAAAGTAGAACTAAATGCCTTACTGAAACAGCATTTGCTTTTTCAATTGAGATACGACGATGGTTTAAAGCAAAGAATGATCAATAATATCAAAGTAAGTTGTCTCTTGCTTGGACTGAAAAATCCAAGAACTATTACTATATCGTCTATTCAAAACAGAGAAATAAGTCTGGATATAATGCTGATTCGGAAGAGCTTAACTATTAGAGAATTGATGAAAAGGGGGGTATTGATTATCGAACCCATTCGTCTGTCTGTAAAAAAAGATGGACAATTTATTATGTATCAAACCATAGGTATTTCATTAATTCATAAGAGTAAGTACCAAACTAATCAAAGATACCGAGAACAAAGATATATTGATAAGAAGGAGTTTGATGAATCCACCCCAAGATATCAAAGAATAACTGGAAATAGAGACAAAAACCATTATGATTTTCTTGTTCCTGAAAAGATTTTATCGTCTAGACGTCGTAGAGAATTGAGAATTTTAATTTATTTCAATTCAAAGAATAGAAAAGGTGTGGATAGAAATCCAGTATTTTGCAACAAGAAGAACATAAAAAGCGGGAGTCCTTTTTTGGATGAAAGTAAACGTTTTGATAGAGATAAAAACGAATTAATTAAATTAAAATTCTTTCTTTGGCCTAATTATCGATTAGAAGACTTAGCTTGTATGAATCGCTATTGGTTTGATACCAATAATGGAAGCAATTTCAGTATGTTAAGGATATATCCACAATTAAAAATTCGTTGATGGTCCATTTTGACTATATATTCTGTACCATATATGAAAGCAAACAGCTGTACATATGCCCTGTCTTACAGGGCAGTCGACGATACGATATTATAATAATAAGTCAATGACGTATCAATTAGTTAGGATAAAATCTATAAATGAATCACCGGAATCTTCGTAATTTTACGTCTAAATTATTCGCGTTTGTGAGTGTAAAAACGTACCGTCCCCTTTTTATCCTTGCCCGAATCAAATTCAAATTTGGATTGATTCGTTTTAATTGATAAAATCGGGAGCTATAAAGAAATTCGGATTCTTGTGTTTACTACATAAAAATGACTGATATTATTATTACTGATCGATAAAATTAATATAATATATGTAAAAAAGGGAGGAGGAGATTCTGTTATGATAAAAAATCCATTCAGTACAATTATTTTGAAAGAGGAAAACAAAAACAACAAGGGGTCTGCTGAATTTCAAGTAGTCAGTTTCACCAATAGGATACGAAGACTTACTTCACATTTGGAATTGCACAAAAAAGACTATTTATCTCAGAGAGGTCTGCGTAAAATTCTAGGAAAGCGTCAACGGCTACTGGCTTATTTGTCAAAAAAAAATAGAGTACGTTATAAAGAATTAATTGGTCGGTTGGATATTCGAGAAACAAAAACTCGTTAATTTGAAGAGTCGTTTTGCATTTTTTGCTTAAATTTTGATGAACTTCTTTTCGCTTTCAGCAATTCATGGAAGAATGAATCGGGAAAAAACCTATGACTGCACCAGCTACACGAAACGACCTTATGATAGTCAATCTGGGTCCTCAGCACCCATCAATGCACGGTGTTCTTCGACTCATTGTTACTCTAGATGGTGAAGATGTTATTGACTGTGAACCAATATTGGGTTATTTACATAGAGGGATGGAAAAAATTGCGGAAAACCGAACAATTATACAATATTTACCTTATGTAACACGTTGGGATTATTTAGCTACTATGTTCACAGAAGCAATAACTGTAAATGCACCAGAGCAGTTAGGCAATATTCAAGTACCTAAAAGGGCCAGCTATATCAGAGTCATTATGTTGGAGTTAAGTCGTATAGCTTCGCATTTGTTATGGCTTGGCCCCTTTATGGCAGATATTGGCGCACAGACCCCTTTCTTCTATATTTTTCGAGAAAGAGAATTGATATATGACCTATTCGAAGCTGCCACCGGTATGCGAATGATGCATAATTATTTTCGGATCGGGGGAGTAGCTGCTGATTTACCTCATGGCTGGATCGATAAATGTTTGGATTTTTGTGATTTTTTTTTAACAAGGGTTACTGAATATCAAAAACTTATTACACGGAACCCTATTTTTTTAGAACGAGTTGAAGGAGTAGGCATTATTGGCGAAGAGGAGGCAATAAATTGGGGTTTATCAGGACCAATGCTACGAGCTTCCGGAATACAATGGGATCTTCGTAAAGTTGATCATTATGAGTCTTACGACGAATTTGATTGGGGGGTCCAATGGCAAAAAGAGGGGGATTCATTAGCTCGTTATTTAGTACGAATCAGTGAAATGACAGAATCCATAAAAATTATTCAACAGGCTTTAGAAGGAATTCCAGGGGGGCCCTATGAGAATTTAGAAATCCGACGTTTTGATAAAGTACGGGATCCAGAATGGAATGATTTTGACTATCGATTCATCAGTAAAAAACCTTCTCCGACTTTTGAATTATCAAAGCAAGAACTTTATGTGAGAGTCGAAGCCCCAAAGGGAGAGTTGGGGATTTTTCTGATAGGGGATAGGGGTGTTTTTCCTTGGAGATGGAAAATCCGACCACCGGGTTTTATCAATTTGCAAATCCTTCCTCAGTTAGTTAAAAGGATGAAATTGGCTGATATTATGACGATACTAGGTAGCATAGATATCATTATGGGAGAAGTTGATCGTTAAAATGATAATAGATACAACAGAAGTACAAGCTATCAATTCTTTTTTTAGATTGGAATCCTTAAAAGAGGTATATGGGATCATATGGATGCTTGTCCCTATTTTTACTCCTGTATTAGGAATCACAATAGGTGTACTAGTAATTGTTTGGTTAGAAAGAGAAATATCTGCAGGGATACAACAACGTATTGGACCTGAATACGCCGGGCCTTTGGGAATTCTTCAAGCTTTAGCAGATGGTACAAAATTACTTTTCAAAGAGAATCTTCTTCCATCGAGAGGAGATACTCGTTTATTCAGTATCGGACCATCCGTAGCAGTTACATCAATTCTACTAAGTTATTTAGTAATTCCCTTTGGCTATCACCTTGTTCTAGCCGATCTCAGTATCGGTGTTTTTTTATGGATTGCCATTTCAAGTATTGCTCCCGTTGGCCTTCTTATGTCAGGCTATGGATCAAATAATAAATATTCCTTTTTAGGTGGTTTACGAGCTGCTGCTCAATCAATTAGTTATGAAATACCATTAACTCTATGTGTGTTATCAATATCTCTACGTGTGATTCGTTGAGACATAAATTTTTTCTATTTCTTTTCTTTCTAGGAAGGAAGTTTCATGAGTTGAATATATATTTTCATTTTTTTATTCATCATTCGGGTTGATGAACTAAACCAGATAGTTATATGAGTGAAAAAAAAACGGCTTATAAATTTGCAGTAACAGCTTTGAGTCTCATTTCCTATGTACAAGAGTTAAGTGAAAGTAAACATAAGGATTAGAGACTGTTTACCCCAAGATTGGTTGATTAGTTATCATGACTTGAAGCGGGTTCAAAAGATCAACTTTATGGGGATTTTACTATCTATTTATCTATTACCATATATATATTTCCCTAACGGGGGATTTTTGACCAAAAATGAGTGGATAGTTAGGAACACCAAGGTACACAAAGGATTCGTAATAGAGATTATGTAAGTTATTCAACAGGATTTTTCTGTGCATACTGCATAAAAGGGATTCTAATTGGGGCTTTAAATTGGTAGAAATGATGAAGGAGTACTCCCCACGATTCCGATCCAGAGTATGCTCCTATCCATCGACTAAGTAAATAACTATTAAGAACGAAGTAATCCTTTATTTAAATAAAAAAGGGAAAGTTCCCTTTTTGAGAAAGGAGAATAGGAACGAAAAAAGAAAATAGAAAGAATTTAATTGCACTACAAAAAGAGATCTTTTTTAGAGAGATAGAATTCTTGTAATGATTCATGAACTAATGCAATGTATAATTTTTCTCGTAATCAAAAATGCTAGGTTGAAATATTTATTGATATTGCTGCAAGAAAGATTTTATTAAAAGATTAAGTTATTACCCCAACAAAGAAAATTTTTAAATTATTAAAAGATAAGATCAATTCAGAAGCACTTTAATTATAAATAATAAATTATAAATAATATATAAATTATAAATAATATATAGCAGACAGAATTCCATTGTCTAA